TAATGAGAAACAATTTGAAAGAACCGAGTCGACCACTAGAACTTCTAGTCTTAGAGCCAGAAAAAGATAGGTTTACTCTTTCTTCACTTGAATTCAACTTCCCATTCGAACTCAAACGCGGATTTATATTTTGTTGGAAAAATACAAGAATCCGGATTTAATTCTCGTGTCGTAAGAAAAAAATAATAATCTGGGAAGAAGCAATCTTTTTATTGAACGTGTTGATTCATATTTATTTTGACTACTTTCTCATATTTTATCATATTCTATTCATTTTTATTCGACCTTCCCGGAGTTCATTCTCCGGGCAACTCCGTTTAACCGGTGGATTCCTTCCAACCTACTTCTTTTATGATCTCATTGGAAATCATATAAAGACAATTCCTATTTGATATAGCTATTTGTGCAAGTATTTTACGATTAAGAAGCAACTGTCTCTTGTACAGATCGTTTATTAATCTACTATAACTATAGCATACCCCCCTTTCACGAATTGCTGCATTTATTCGAGTGATCCACAAACGACGAAAATTTATTTTTTGCCTATCCCTATCCCGATGAGCCGAAACCAAAGCTCTTATTTTTTGTTGAGTAATAGTTCGAGTAAGTCTTGAATGAGCCCCCCGAAAGCTTGATGCAAATAAACGAATTTTTGTTCTACGTCTCCGAGCGATATATCCCCGTCTAATTCTGGTCATTGAATAAATGAAACTTTAACGAATAACTAATAGATTTCCTTTCTTTCAGTTATTCTTTTGCCCCTTTACTAGTATATTAATAACAAAACGGATTTTTCCAATGTATAAACTAAAAATTCCAATGGCTTTGGCTACTATAACCTTCCCAACCACGATTTTTTATTTTTTCTAGGCATTTCACCTCGAAATACGAACTTGTACTATACTAGGTATTAAAAAAAAAATAGCAATGATAAAGAAATAGTGGATTTCATCGTTTCTATGGTTACTTCTTAAACGGTGAGGTCTTCTCTATACACCGGAGCCTTTACTTCATTTAATCAATGTTATTGCTAACTTGTATAGTTCACATTCTTCGGCTCTACCCATGAATTATCCAGTAATAGGTCTTTCACAACGAGCTCTACCTATACAGTAACGGTATTTAATTATGAAGGTTGGCTGGGTAGCTGACCCTGTTAGTCCGTTCTTGCAAGAGGGGTCTATGTTAACTAATATTTCCTCCGCTTAATGGATAACCATTTGCTACCAATGGAGAATTGCTTCTCATCTTGAATTGAGGTGAGTGGATTTACACCAATAGAAACCATAAATTTCATACACAATAAAAGGGATATGATCCATTTTCTTATTTTTAGATAGGAAATGTAGTTCGTTTTTCCGTTCTATCCTATTTGATCATTGATATTCGAACATTGTTCTCTTTCCTTTGTTCTAGTTCATGATCTGAACGAGTCGCACATACACCCTAGTACATGTTCCTCGACGCTGAGGGCATCCCCGAAGCGCGGGGGATTTTGTGACATTTCTAATTGGCTGTCTTGTATTTCTAATAAGTTGTTTAATAGTTGGCATGTTGAATCATATACATAATGGGCTGGTTTAGATCGATCCTAACCGGATGATTATGAATTACTTTTATTCCATAGAATAGTAAATAAAAGTCATAGAATATTAAACTCGGCAGGAGTAATTTCAAATCACGAATTGACGCGAAATCCAGGCTATTGTCATTCAACAGCTACAAGATCAACAATTCCATAAGCTTGGGCCTCTGTTGCTGACATAAAAACATCTCTTTCCATGTCTTCGGATACAACCCATAAGGGTTTGCCCGTTCTTTGTACATAAACCCTTGTCAGGGTTTCACGTAGTTTCAGCAGTTCTCCCACTTCCAGGATGAATTCTCCCGTTGCTACTTCAGAAAAAGAACCAGCAGGTTGATGGATCATTACCCTGATGATATAAGATAATAAAAGGTTTCTCTATTTCGCATGATGAGGGGAAGATAAAAGAAAGATAAAAGAATAACAAGAAAAAAAGATAGAATCGAACAACCGTACGGGCATCTTTTATGCATTGCATACGGCTCTACAATAAAATTGACCCTTACCTTCCATCAAAGAAAGAAAAAAATAGGATCGATCAGACCCCGATAGGTAAATGATCAACTTACCACCCTTCCTTTCGGAGGAATTCAAAAATACTATGATGGCTCCGTTGCTTTATATATTTATTATATTTTTTTGTCTGTGATTTGTCTGTGATTCAGCAATCCCAAAGTTGCTTTTTTATTTGATCAAATAAACTAAGGAAAAAAGAATCTTGTTTTTTTTTTTTCGCTCTATAAATATTGTTAAGAGACCTCTGGTGTGAAAAAAAGTTTGTGACGCTGAACTGGACTTCCGATAATAAAATTGGAAATACCTTTTTCTCATATTACTCTCTCGATACATAATCTAATGTTTTGAAAACAAAATTTCTTATATCGAATTCAAAGTGCCATGCTATTATTACTTAAT